GCGCCTCGACTCGAGTTTCCGCTGTAGGATTGAGTGAGGTGACGAGAGCTGATTTCGAAAATCCTTGCTACGCTCCATAGATGTTCGTACGATTCTTGTGGATCTTGGGTGTGTTTGAATTCAGCCTCTCGTTAGGTCTTCACTGAAGGATTGTCCACCTTCTCAAGCGCCTCTACCATACCCTTAGAAAGTAACAACGGATGACTCCCATTACTAAATGGAAGAACTTTTCAAACTAGTTGATAGTTGTTCCCTGGTTGCACCCCAAAATGGGTTCTAATTTACTAAATCACATCTTTCTGTTTTCGGAATATCACATGTAGAGTTTTTTGGGGGAGAATCACTCGGCGCGGGGCCTCCCGTGTGAGGTCAGGCCAGGTGATGGTCAACAACTCAGGCAGGAAATGCTGAGAAGCGGCTAACGATGCAAGAGCTCTTTTCCCTTTATACGCTCTAAATAAAAAAGGGTATGTCGGGTTTTTGGACCCTATGTTGAGTAAGGGTTCCAAAAGTGATAGGTATATCTTCTTTCTTGGCACTCTCTTTCTATATTATGCCAACCTAAAAAGAGCGATTGAGAATGGATTTCAGGTTCGATAGTGTCGAGAAGGTATTAGCCACCGGTGACCGTACTTTCGTAAAAGCACCATTGGGCGGTGGTTCCTCTCCTTCCTCTTGAACCTCGAACAAAAAATCGATCTCGCCATCAGCTCGACTAAGAGTTCCGAATTTCAAAAGTAAACTTCACTTGACTTAAGACGAAGGAACCGAGTGCCGAAAAAAATAGCTTTCTTAAGGCTTCAAACTACTAGTCATTAAGACTACTATGAAAGAAAAGTAAGGAAGTCCTTTTCTTGACTTGGCCTGCGTGCATTATACCTACCCCCTTTTTAAAGAACTTTATTTCAATCTCAACAAAGAAATGAAAGCATAACTCTTTGCTTCTTGTCTTCTTACTCTTTTAGCCTACCTTGTGGAGGTCTCTCGGGTGTCTACGGCAGATCCTATCAGTCTCGTGATGAAGAGAATTTCCGATCTTCCACTAAGAAAGGTATCGTCACGACAACTCAATTTGTCCGGTAAACTACTCGGGGCTCCCCATGGTTTAGTAAAAGGGAGGGGAGACTTTCTCTTCATCCGGGGGTTCATTTCATTCCATTATGAACTCAAAAGTGGTTGGCTGATTAGTGAGGTCTTAAAAACGTCATAGAATGAATGATCGGCCATTCCATTTTTGCTTTCAGCAAGTAGGCGAGGCGAATCTATGCTTTCTATGTTTCAATCGGATACCAATTGCTTGAATGCGTTTGAACTCGAGATGACTTGCAGAAAAAATGCTTTCTAGGTTTGTCTTGTGTCTCCGAAAGAAATGGTCCATTTATTGATGGGCGAACGACGGGGATTGAACCCGCGCGTGGTGGATTCACAATCCACTGCCTTGATCCACTTGGCTACATCCGCCCCTACCCCCACACAGGTTTAAGTCTCCATCTACGATCAGATCCTTTCTGAACTCCCCTATGACTGCTATCAAAGAGAAGCTTTTTCCTATACTCTAGTTGCAGGTGTTGTCTTTCGGAATTTTTAGGGGAAAGAAAGCTTCAAGAAGTAGAAGCTTCCTGGCAAAGCTTCAAACAAAACAAAGAGGTTGGGCTGTTCACTTCATTGATTTGACTTCACTTGACTTAAGCCGGGCGGGCAGTGAAGGCTCATTTAGTAGACAGCGAGCGAGCAGCAAGCACCTACTCCTATCAAAATGAAAAGCAGCAAGCGGAACACGAACCGATTTACGCTATTCCGGGTTCTTATTGAGCGTAGCGAAATCAAGGTTTATGATAAAGTCAGCGAAGTTTCTATGGTGTTCTACCTTTGCGTAGTCTCAGTCCACAGTGTAAGGCTCCGCACCTGAGCCTCGTTAGACTCAGCTGAAGTGTAAGGTATAAGTGAATAGAAGAGATGAAGTCCGTCACTTAGCCTAGTCTATATCCACAGCTGACGCAACTCCGTACCGACGCCTCACTACTACAACATTAATTAACTTAACGGCTAAGCGATTTCATAAGCTGAGCTTTCCTTAACCAGCTGACCTTACTTCGTAACCTCAACCTACTTTTTTTTTCTTACTGTAGCATAGGCCTTCGCCACTTCAAACGGGCGCTTCGCCCCTCTTTTTTATTTTTCTTTTTTTGAATTAGTAAACTTGGATAAAGGACAAAAGAAAATAAAGATTTATTAAAACGTTAGAAAAAAAACAATTTTTTAGAAAATTGTTTATAAAAATGTTCTACTATAACTATTCAAATGAATTGAAATTCCATTTTGAATCCTTTTATTCGCGAGGAGCCGGATGAGAAGAAACTCTCACGTCCAGTTCTGTAGTAGAGATGGAATTCCGAAACAACTATCAACTATAACCCCAAAAGAACTAGATTCCGTAAACAACATAGAGGAAGAATGAAGGGAATATCTTATCGAGGTAATCATATTTGTTTCGGTAAATATGCGCTTCAAGCACTTGAACCCGCTTGGATCACATCTAGACAAATCGAAGCAGGTCGGCGAGCAATGACACGAAATGCACGTCGTGGTGGAAAAATATGGGTCCGTATATTTCCAGATAAACCAGTTACAGTAAGACCGGCCGAAACACGTATGGGTTCGGGGAAAGGATCCCCTGAATATTGGGTAGCTGTTGTTAAACCGGGACGAATACTATATGAAATGGGTGGAGTAACCGAAAATATAGCCAGACGGGCTATTTTAATAGCAGCATCCAAAATGCCTATACGAACTCAATTTATTATTTTGGCATAAAAATGTAGAACCGGCAGAAATGGGTCTTGGGATGAAACAAAACCGCAGGTTTCTTTTTTTAGACAAACAATATTTCTTTTATTTTCTTCATCCAAAGAATAGACTAAAAAATTGATATGATTCAACCTCAGACCCATTTAAATGTAGCGGATAACAGCGGGGCTCGAGAATTGATGTGTATTCGAATTATAGGGGCTAGTAATCGTCGATATGCTCATATTGGTGACGTTATTGTTGCTGTGATCAAAGAAGCAGTACCAAACATGCCCCTAGAAAAATCAGAAGTAGTCAGGGCTGTAATTGTTCGTACCTGTAAAGAACTTAAACGTGACAGCGGCATGATAATACGATATGATGACAATGCTGCAGTTGTGATTGATCAAGAAGGAAATCCAAAAGGAACTCGAATTTTTGGTGCAATCCCCCGGGAATTGAGACAATTAAATTTTACTAAAATAGTTTCATTAGCTCCCGAGGTATTATAAGCTCCCGAGCTATTATAAAATAAAATGAGATCGTAATATCTTTGAGGTATTTAAAAGAATTAGATTAATTGATTAAGAACTAGATTAATTCGTAGATTGTGTCTCACGCATATATCTTGAAAAATTCATATTCATAAACCAATAAAAACAAGAAAAACATGTTGATTATATCCAATTTTGAGAAACCAATAATTTTAGTTTATCATGGGTAGAGACACTATTGCTGAGATAATAACCTCTATACGAAATGCTGATATGGATAGAAAAAGAGTTGTTCGGATAGCATCTACTAATATTACCGAAAATATTGTTAAAATACTTTTCCGAGAAGGTTTTATCGAAAACGTCAGAAAACATCGAGCAAAAAACAACTCTTTTTTGGTTTTAACCCTGCGACATAGAAGGAATAGGAAAAGACCCTATAGAAATTTTTTAAATTTAAAACGGATCAGTCGACCCGGTCTACGAATCTATTCTAACTCTCAACGAATTCCTAGAATTTTAGGTGGGATGGGGATTGTAATTCTTTCTACCTCGAGAGGTATAATGACAGACCGGGAGGCTCGACTAGAAGGAATCGGCGGAGAAATTTTGTGTTATATATGGTAATCCTTTTAAGATCTAAATGGGATCCAAAATCTCTTCCTGTTTGTAAAAAAAAAAAGCAAGGGGATGAGTTATCTAATGTCGTTTATCCTCCCTTAGTTGATACTTCAAGGAGGCTTGACCTGAAATGAAAGAACAAAAATGGATCCATGAAGGTTTAATTACTGAATCGCTTCCCAACGGCATGTTCCGAGTTCGGTTAGATAATCAAGATCTGATTCTAGGTTATGTTTCAGGAAAGATCCGACGTAGTTTTATACGGATACTCACGGGAGATAAAGTAAAAATTGAAGTAAGTCGTTATGATTCAACCAGAGGACGTATAATTTATCGACTCCGAAACAAGGATTCGAAAGATTAGGTGGTTTTTAGTCAATACTATTCGAGATAAAAAATTTCAAGAAACTTATTTTCTACCAATAAAATAGATTCAGAATTAAGATAAGGAATAACAAATATGAAAATAAGAGCTTCAGTTCGTAAAATTTGTGAAAAATGTCGACTAATCCGCAGGCGGGGACGCATTATAGTAATTTGTTCCAACCCGAGACATAAACAAAGACAAGGCTAATCAGACTTACTATCACTATACTTACTATCACTATAAAGGGCTCAATGTGCAAATAAAGAATCTTTTTTGGCATGAAATGGATATATCCATATATTTCTGACTCATATTTATGAGATGATACAATATGGCAAAAGCTATACCGAGGACTGGTTCGCGTAGGAATGTACGTATTGGTTCACGTAAGAGTGCACGTAGAATACCAAAAGGAGTTATTCATGTTCAAGCAAGTTTCAATAATACCATTGTCACGGTTACAGATGTACGGGGTCGGGTGGTTTCCTGGTCTTCGGCCGGTACTTGTGGATTCAAGGGTACTAGAAGAGGGACACCCTTTGCTGCTCAAACTGCAGCAGCAAATGCTATTCGTACAGTTGTCGATCAAGGTATGCAACGAGCAGAAGTCATGATAAAGGGTCCCGGTCTAGGAAGAGACGCAGCATTACGAGCTATTCGTAGAAGTGGGATACTATTAACTTTTGTACGGGATGTAACCCCTATGCCACATAATGGCTGCAGACCTCCGAAAAAAAGACGTGTGTAGAAATGAACAATAAATAAATTTCAAAAGAAACAAGAGAAATAAATAATTCAATCAAATAAAATAATATTACTATGGTTCGAGAGAAAGTAACAGTATCTACTCGGACACTCCAGTGGAAGTGTGTTGAATCAAGAGCAGATAGTAAACGTTTTTATTATGGGCGCTTTATTCTGTCTCCACTTATGAAAGGCCAAGCCGACACAATAGGCATTGCAATGCGAAGAGCTTTGCTTGGAGAAATAGAAGGAACATGTATCACACGTGTAAAATTTCAGAACGTCCCCCATGAATATGCTACTATAACGGGTATTCAAGAATCGGTACACGAAATTTTAATGAATTTGAAAGAAATTGTATTGAGAAGTAATCTATATGGAACTTGTGACGCGTCTATTTGTGTCAGAGGTCCTGGATATGTAACTGCTCAAGATATCATCTTACCGCCTTATGTAGAAATCGTCGACAATATACAACATATAGCTAGCTTGACAGAACCGGTTAATTTGTGTATTGGATTAGAAATTGAGAGAAATCGTGGATATCTTCTAAAAAACAAAGATGATTGAAATAACCTTCCATAGAAGGGAAATGGACTTTGCACTAAAAAGACGGGCTTTTAGAAAAGGTAAACGATTCAAAATAGACTACCAATATTAGGAACCGAAAGAAATATCGTAAGAGAAAAAGGAAGTCCTCTCGGAAAGAAGGAATTGACAAAATGAGACAGGTCCTATCTTTCCTGGTGTCGACTCAAGGACAAGAGTCTATCCTGGTTCTCGGATTTGCATCACAACCCTAACCCCCTTTCAGGAAGTAGAAGTCAGCAAGCAAGCAAAGGGTGAAGGGGACAGGCTCTTTACGCGGAGGAAAGACAGACGAACTGATCATGTGAGTGTAGCATTCGAAATATTCTCTGGCAATAATAGAATATTGATTCTCATAACTTGACTCGCAGGCAAGCTTCATTTCTTCTAGCTGACAGGACTGCTTCGTTGAGTCCTTAGTGTGCTGATAGTTATGGAATGGTTGGCTATTCTCATTCATCCTAGGCTTTAGCAGCAGCGTACTGGCCTCCAAGCCCGCCGACACTTGCTATTCTTAGCAGCGTGGTATTGGTATTGATAGTTGAGTGAGAGGTGACATACCTCGACCGGGGTAAGCATTACTCGACATTGTTTGTTCTGTTACACTTGAACCTTCCATTGGGACTTGCCCATCATTAGGACTTGGTGGTGGCATCGAAAGGCCTGACAACACTACATCTAAAAGAAAGCGGACAACCTTCCCTACTCGCATGGACACAACAACACCGGGGTCGAAGTCCACCATTCCCCAATCAGTTCAACATTTGGTTACTCAGGAAAGAAAATCAAAAAGAAAGAAGAGAAATTTTGCCATGTTTCCCGAGAGAGGCCGCCTTCTCTCAGGCCAGCAGTCTTCTACTTCTAGTCGACTGCTTTATGACGGGCTTCCCTGTTTTTCCTGGGCTCTGCTCGCTTCGTCTACGCTCCGACCCTAAAAATGAATTGAAAAACGATATTTCCTTGCCCTGCATTAAGATTTAAAACTTGTCGTCAAAAAAAAGGCAATCAATTAGAATCAAGAAAAAAAATGGAAATAGTGATTCAAGATCTAGATGGATCCCTATCTTTATCTCTATCCACGAAGATACCTATCTATATGGAGAGAGATCTATCTATGAATCGATCTAGACTATCCTCTATCCGGATAGATATGTCCCTTATGAGCGACTACGCCGATCTTTATATGTTTTGGCCACGTTCGTTTCCGCTCCGAAGAAGAAGGTTTGGATCTTTCAATCTTATGTCGTGAGGGATGTGACCTATGTTAGGTCCATAAGATACCACAGCTTTTGGTGTTCTATGATTCACCTCCGAATAATGAGTAGGTAGTTCGATTCTTTTGATTTTTCTCTTCATAGTAAACTGATGGGGGGATGCGGAGCAATAGGTCGAATTACTATATAAAGAAGAGTTGTAAACTATAGGATTTCTTGTTTGAGTAGGAATATTTCGGTTTTTATCGTTCCTTCTCTTCGATAAGAATATGGATTTGAAATGATACAAATTCCTCTTCATTCTGTTGTGCTCAGCGAAATAACTGCCTAAGCATACTTTTTTGGATCCAAACTTCTTTGTGTCTTCTTCTTGCATAGAAGAACGCAACTGTTGCAAAAACTGGGATTTTAGTAGTAGGCGGCATTCCTTCTTAGTTTTGAGTTTTCGGAACCATTCTGTTTTGGTTCTTCTCCACATTCTGACCGGGCGATCCAGAAATTTTCCTATGAATTTTTCAACTGATATTTCGATATAGAAAGATCTCCTTATTTCTTCACCGCGGGTTCTCGCATCATTTTCTTGAAAAGATATTATATCACCGTGGGACACTTTAAAATGAATAATGTTTACCATTCTATTATTCACACAAACCCTTCGATGACTTATCGGCTGCCTTGCTTGAGGAATAGTTTCACGAAAATGGAGACGAACCGGAATAACGTCCGATCTTGTTTCTAGATTGAGTATAAAAGGGATATATGATCGTTTTCTTCTTCTGTGCATCTCTGTGATGGGTAAATCTCCATGAAAAAGGGACAACTTTCGTGTAGTTTGTGATTGAATGTAACTGTTAAGATTTTCTCTCGAATAAATCTTTCTCTTAATAGATCTCTTCTTGTTTCTCAATCTTTGGAGAATGCGGCGTTGTATTATTGTAAGTTCTCTGTTCCAAACATTTCCTGAAAGTAGACGACAAGTTTTAAATCTTAATGCAGGCAAGGCATATCTCGTTGAATCAGTCTTTTTCGCCACATCGCGTATAACGGGAATCGAACCCCCTCTGCTCTGCTGCTGTCGGGCGGATGGAGAATGCAATACTTCGACCCAGCAACTTGTTAGGAGTAGGTTTTGGCTTGCCCCTTTCTTCTTATTAGTAAGATAGGTTTGGAACCCTATTAATAATAATAAGGTAAGTTTCCAAAGCTCCTTTCTTCAGCTGGTGCGCAGGAGCGCACTTTCGTTTTCCCCTTACTAGTAAAGGGGGTTTTATGAGTAGAGATCTCCCGCCAGCCGTCTTCTCTTCCTATCATTTCACTTCGTTCGATAAATCTGATCTCACCGGACCGGGCGAAGGGGAAAGAAGGTATGGGTGGTCCGGGAACAACAACGGGAGAGGGCTCGTAGCCCCCCGCTCTCTCTTCCCCAGCCTCGGAGAGATGCAGAACTCTTTTTCTTTTTAAATGAATAGATAGAGCCATGATACATTCCGGAATATTGTAAAGGTAAATAGACTCTTTTCGTCCCCTTTTCGATGTCTGCCTGAGGACCTCTGTCAATGTTTTGGAATGTGGATGCTCGCCTTTTGTAACAAGTAGACCCACGATACGGACTAATAGATGTTCCTAATCTTACCCGTAAGTAAGATCTATTCATAGTTGGTCAGTCCCCTACGGCACGTCTTCTCGCTTTTCATGAATGTGTCTCCCCCTCCGCTTATGTGAGTTTGCCCCGCCTTTGACTCTGCTTGCTTCTGACTCCCTATGAGCTCTTTTACGACCTGACTTTTCAGAGGGTCGGCGGGACATGGGAGCCTCAGCTCATGCATCGCTTTACCGAAATCACCTCTGCTCTCCCACTCCTTTCTATTCAAAAGGCGAGCAGCCCTTAAACAAAAAGGCCCTAAGAGGGCTCTTCTTTATATATTACATAAGCCCTAAAGTAGGTAGCCCCGAAAGCCGAACTCAGCAACTTGTTAGGAGTGGGGTTTGGCTTGCCCCTTTCTTCTTATTAGTCAAGCGCGCTAGCTGCAATTAATTGTTGAGTGAGCTTTCCCTCTTCAACAAGCCCTAAAATCTCTTGCCGCCTAAAACTCTGCCAAGAGAGCGCTGCTTTACGTTTGATCCTATGTGCCCAGAGAATGCTATGCGTTCTCCACTTTCGGATCTCGCAAAGAGAGAACGTGTTTTTTCCTCTGACTTTATCTCTCATTCGAAAAACGAAGAAAGCGGGCCCAGCTACCGCTATCCTTGGGAAACCAAAAGAGCTACCGAAGGAAAGGTCTTGTCAGAGCCTTGGCCTTTGGAAAGGAGAAGGCAGAGAAGAAAACGTCCTTCGCGCAAGTTTTTTTGCTTCCTGCGCCCTTACCTTACTAGTAAAGTGGCTCTTCGACCAAGAAGGCATTCTGGTAGGAAGGCCGACCACTACATAAACCGCCATCAGTCCAGGAGAGAAGCAAGCTACCTTTCTTTGATCCACCTTCCCGGGCAGGGAAGAGAACGCAAATGGACCGCGGATGGTGGTCGTGGTAGATTCGAGTCTCTTTTTCGGCGGAAGCTCAATCAATGGCCACTACCGATAAGGGGACAATAGAGCAGCATTGAACACGCATCCAGCACCCCGAGTCACTACTAGAAAACTCGCGATATAGGAGGCAAGACCCGCTCCACAACGAGTGAAGAGACAATCCGCTCCTGAAAGAGCCCTCCTGAGCGACAACGGGAAGAACGAAGCGATAGAGGATCGCGGAGTTACTGGGATGCTAGCCGCGTATATGCTTAATAAAGGGCGGGAATCGTACTGATAGAAAAGGAATTCCACATAGCGAATGGTTAACAGCCAGCCTCTAACTCCTCTGTCTACTTGTACCCGAGTGCTTAACGGGAAGAGAGATCTTTCATAAAGAAAGAGCATATCGAACGTGATATCGCATATCGAAGAGACCAAGCACGGCATGAGCCCTATAGCGCGTGGGACGGCCTGGTCCATAGACCGAGAAAGGAAAGACAGCACGCCGATAGAGCTGCTAACAAGGGCAGATATTGAAAGAAAGTAATTCATTCTACGACCGATTGATCGACCAGTTACAGGGCCGAAGACAGGGCAAGAAGAGATAGATCTCATTTCAAAGAAGATCGATTCACCAAAGCGATTGATCCAGAAGAGCGACTGGAAGATCTATTTCAAGAGAGATTCGCGCTTGGACCAGACCAGCTAACAACTAGCGGAGAGAGAGATTGACTCATAACGGAAGAGCTACTGCTACTAGAATCAGAGCTAGCCATAACGGAAGGAGACGCATTCAAAAACTAGAGAAAGGCTAGGGGCAGGGACTAAGACTAAACTTTACCAGTTCCACATTCCGGATTAGTGATAGAGGTTGGACAGAGAGCTGACAGCCGATGCCCTATAGCGATAAAGACAGAAGTACCTTGAAGTAAGGGATAGATTCTCGATTCCAGGGCAGGTCACTTCTTTAAAGCTATATTCCGGAAGACTTTTTTGAATTCGAATCCATATATTGGAATTAAGGGAATTGGTATTCGTTCGTGTACTGATTGATTGAGCTCAAAGGCGGGAAAGAACTCCACCGAATTTCTTGCTTTACTGATTGCGTCTACTAAAATCATTCCATCTGTAGGCTTAAAAGAAAGCATTTCTATATCATGTTTAGTGACCTTGCTAGCTTTATTCTTTTGACGTAATATAAATGCCCGTAGAAAGACTAATTCCAGCTCGACCGGGAAGAGCGATTGAAGAAATGACAGCTGGTTTACCAATGCCCCTATCTGCATCCGCCGACCTATCACTTTGCTTTCTGGCATATGTTCCTTAGCTTGCTTGCATCTTCACTGATTGCGCCTTCTTATCGATAGTTCTTCCTGGCTTAGTCCATCTATCAGATCTTTTTAACAGACCTTGTGTGACTAAGGATAAATCTGACTATACTACAGAAAAAATTCCTTATAGCGCGAGTCCTGAACTCTTGAACTACAGGAAGGGGACGAACTCCTTGCTTCCATCTGCTTCTAGGCTCGAAAGCTTGACTAATAAGGGCGTTTAGGCTTTACTAATAACATCTATTTAGGGCATCGCGAATCCTGGGGAGATGGAATTCATGAAAGTCAGTCACAAGCGGGGAAGCCTGACCAAGGCCGACTAGCAGAGTAGTGGATAAACAAACGACTCAACTAGACCTATCAAACTCAACCGGCCTTTCCACAAGTGCCTCCTCTGCCTTTCCATACCCAAATAACCTTAGGAAACTGGGACTGAACCTACTATATCAGAAGGTTTGGACCCCTACTTGCTTGGAGTATCCGCTCTCTCTATAGAAAGTCTTTCTATATGTTCAACTGATTCGCATAGGCGAACATAGTTTAGTAAAAAGGTAGGGATTTCTTCTCATCCTTATTGGTAAAGGCTTTAGATAAGATAATGGAGGCGAATGAAAGAGATCCTCCGCCTGAACCGAGCAAAAGGGAGGATGGATGAATTAAGATAGTGAAGATGGTATAGTTGGAACTGAACCCAACTAATGCGAGGAAAGGAACTGAACAGGCTTTTGATCTAATGAAGAATGACTGGGAGGTTCTGAAATGGATTCCCGGGTATAAGGAATAGAGAGGGTTAGGATCACGAGATTTGAGGGAAAATGAAGAGGAATAAAGAACCTTATTAGGCTTACAGCAGGAACTCGAATAACACCGGACTCTCTCGACGAAAAGGCCTGACAAGGGAAGGAGGTGAATACTCGAAAGCCAAAGATCTCTTTCGTCTCGTCCCGTCAGTAAACAGTCTTTAGTTTCTTCTGGCCCGAAGTCCCTTAGTTGAGTGCCGTCAGTCAGTGGGAGATACTTCCTGAACCGAGTGAGGTATAGACAGATTAGATTATACCACAGCTTGTGTTGTGGCGAGACCGAGACTAGAGATTCTAACTCGAAACCCTAAGAGAAGAGCCCCCACTATACTAGTTTACCCCCGACGTCAAATCTATAAGACTTTCATATCATCTAATAGACTATACTAGCTACGTTCATCTACTCCACTCGCTGCCGGAGGACAGACAGATTAAACTCTAGCTGGAACGAATGTACGAGCTCTGCCCCCGAACAAGACAAAATGAAGAAGAGGCCGAACAAACAAAAAAGTCAAAAGGGAAGCTCTGAGTTTGAACTAAGAGTTCTTGTAGCCGACCATTCCAATCGAAAAGGAAGGCTAGCTATATGCTTCACACATGCAAGTTCTACTTTCGAATGCTTAGATCCTTCCTGATAATCCAAAGAGCTAGGGAAGAATAATGAAATATTAGAGTTAGGTCTTGAAGAGCCTATGGGCGGGGAGTTCGTGTAAGAGTCTTACCACGAAGGTATAAGTCTCTGTCCCAGTCCATTAGCCTAGGGTTCCGAGGAAGAAGGAGGTGCCTGATACGGATACCGATGACGAATGATGCGCCTCTTCTTGTTGATCTTCCGAATCCTGCTAATGATTCAAGGACTGATGGAACAAGTGAACCTGCCAATAGATATTACACTAGCATTCGGCCTTCTGTAAACAAAAGCACCAGAGCACTTACATCAGTGAGAGGAAAAGGTCAGATGACCCAACCGGGTGCTGTGAACGTGAATCCCTCTTTTTCCTAGGGTGAATCTCCCTTAGTTAATAAACTAAGTATAAGGAGGCTTTGGCTAGAGCCCAGCTCTTCGGCCAACTAGACTATTGGCTATCCCACTATCACTATTATGAATTATTAGGTTAGGCTGACTAAGAGAATGTGCCTAGCCAAGGAATACCAGATAACCCCTGCATGAACAAGAAGTCTACGAAAGAGCTCAAAGATAAGGCTTTAATAGTTGTGGCCAGAAACCACAGATTAAGAATCAAGAAAGAGGCCAAGAACATAAATACATAAAGGCCAGGCAATCAACCTAGAATTCCTCCACCAATGTTGAATGAAGAGCAAGACTGAGCTAGCAGGAGCAGGCTTAGCAGATTAACCGAGAGAAAGTGCTCGCGAAGGGAAATGGGTTGATGCCCTTTTTCCCTTACTAAGAAAGGTAGACTCGAGCACCCCTAATAAAGTTTAGTAAAACTATACTATAGAAGGTAGCGATACGCTTTGAAGCGAACTAGACGTTGATAGATAAATGGAAATCGAATCGCATGATATCGAGTATATGGTAGCAGCATTTTAGAAAAAGCAGTTAGAGTGAGAAAGAAAGTGAGCATATAGAAAGAGAGGATGGAGCAAGTGATTCCCAGTTTCTTGTAAGCCAACGGAAAAATATCTTTTTCGGGGAAGAAAGAGGCTCTCTAAGCCCGGCTTATCTTTCTACTGAGAAAGGCGATCGTTTTCGACGTAACGGATTTGTACCCCTTTCTATAACTTCCCCAGGTTGGGGTAACTACTCATTCCTGGTCAATCGGTAAATTCCCGCTTCGACAGCATCGCCAAAAGCATCGACAACGGTTTCAGCTTTCTTATCTGACTCACGAGGATCGTCCAAAAGGTCTTCAACCCTAAGCGAAATGGCTAGTGCTCCCAAGCCTTTGGGTCGGGAAGGGCAATCTGAGACAATCTCCGCCTACTTCTAGTGGTGCTGAATATACCAATGGGGCTTACCAATGACCAACTCTATACGCATGTACAGATCTTTTACAAAGCCAAAGGAAAAAGCAATTATCGATTCCCTATGATATAAATAGAAAGGGGTCTCTTATAGCTATCGTAGTTTGGCCTCTATGTTGAAGCCTGTATCTTTGGAGTCAAAAACGATCGAAACTCGCCCTTTGACTTATCATCTTTCTTCAGACTTGAGCGCTTCGATAGATTGATCTCTCCTTCGGACCCTTCTTCGATAAAGCCTTATGCCTTCCACTGACCAACCCTCTCTTTATAGGTAGCTCCCTAGGTAAAAAAACGATCGGAAAGGTCAAGGCTCTGACAAGACCTTCAAATGGCTTGATTAGAGCTACGCGTTTTCGCACCCTCAGCCCTTGTTTGCTTTAGGAAGAAAGCCTTAGAAAGTAGAAATCTGCTCAGCTCCTTCGGACCCTGACCTCTCTGATTCGCTGAAAACCTTATGCTTAACACACCTTTCTCTTAAATATATAAAAGGCACTAGCTATTCTTCGCTACGTTCTTGCGATGGCACCCGAGAAAGAGAAACCTCTTACTGGAATGCTTCTTAGCAGACCAAACTCCGATCCTTCACTGCTTGATCCTGAACTGGCTGATCCGTCGCTGGCACCGGCCAAACTCCTTGTACCGGTAGAGCAAACTACTTGGAATGTGTTCTCCTTTACTAGTACTAGCGACCAAATGGCACCTCCAACCTTGGAAAGCCTCTACTACTACTAGTAAGCCGAGAAAAGAACTCTTCTTAAAACCTGGCCAAGCTATTCTTCTCTTCTCCTTCGGATCCTTGTTCTCGTCTTGCTACAACGTTCTGATCAAAGCATGACCCAGTGGTACGACTTTACCACATATATGAGATGGAATTTGTTCAATATCAACTGTTCGCTCCGAAGGGAAATCGATTTCCTAGATTTTCCATCTATATTCAATGCAATTTCTTCAATCCAAAGAGCTAGTGTACACGGGTTCGTAGGTTCGCCTATTTCGTTTAAGGCCCTGAGTCTTGATAATCGAGGAATTACGTAAGGCTCGGACTATCCACTAAAAGAACTAAAGCCAAAGAATCCACCCCAAATCCTACTATTGAGTCTACCACGCGAGAGCGCGAAAGGGTGCCACAAAGCCATCTATTGCAGCCTCTGAGAAAGGGTTCACGCTAGAAAATAGCGATCCAAGCACATCCCGTACGAAGTCACTGTCTGCTCCTTTCTCCTTCAGATCGCGGAGTATACCCGATAGATTGGTTTTGTCGGAGCATTCTCCGTGGACCCACTCCGGGTGTCCTCTTGAGATAATCGAATATTTTCCAGCGGAAGCGATGCGTATAACCTCATCTTCGATCGCAGTTTTGGCGGAAACAACCTCTATCTCCGTCTTTGGAGATAAAGGAGCATACATTATTCCCAGTCCGTTGTGAGCGTTTTCCCTATTTATTAGTATGAATAAGAAAATTGTTGGGTTGACCGACGAACTCGAACAGAGGAACAGCGACAGGAATCACGGCTGCAGGAAAAACTTCAGTGGCGCCACACGGGACAAGAAAGCTTTTATTGTAACTCGGCGGTTGTTTGGTCCTTGGACTGCTTACACTGTAAATAGAGGGCACCTCCCCTTAAAAATAGAAGAAGGGACGGGCAAAGCCACTTTACTTCGCTCACCAGATAGAAGGGTTGGCTTTTGATAGAAGAAGGTAAGTAGTACTTATATATAAATATATATATATTATTTATTATATTTATGTGAGCAATTAGATAGAACAACTTCAATGATGTCCGAGGAACATGGCTACTACGACTAGAAGGAAGAAAACAGGCACTCCTAAGGCTTGGTGAGCTAGGTTTAGTAACTGGGGCGGACTTATCTTCTATACAATAGTAGCACCTGTCTCCCTCTTATACTATTTGATAATCTCCTCGAAGCAAGGAAGGGATGAGGTTAGGGCTTTAGCGGGGATAAGACAATACGATTATCTAATTTATTACAAAGAGATTCCCCAGTTCATCTTTTTTATGTAATATCGTTTTGTCTTCAGTAAGACTAACCTTTCCTTGAAAGACAAGACAGAGGTTTCGTTAGCATCATGCGACTGGTAGTACTTCAATAGCCTAAGTAAGCGGTAGGGCGCAGTCATTAGGGGATCTTTCCGGCGCTCAGCGGGCAAAAAGCACCCCATGCTGGTCGTCTTACCCGCCCTAGATTAGATGATTGGTAAATGAAAAAGAGGAACTTGGGTACACTTATTGTTTTTTTAAGCATTCGTAGCTCTACCTTCCTGGAGCTGTTTCAATATTTTCTGCTTATCTGTCACTTGCTCCTTCTGCCCATTCTTCCTTTATGATAATTTGTATATTGTATATATAGTAGTGATATAGTTTAGAATATAGGGGTAGAACGAAGCATAGTCTAAAGCTTGCCTTCGCTCACGTCTTCATCTGGTCTAATTTCGGGGTTAGGAGGGATAGTTGGACCCTTTTCCCAGAGCGTAAATAAGTCGGTTCTACATTTTGAGCGGAGAGGGTAGAAAGGGCTAGGAGTGCTAAACAAGAAAGAAGGAGTCTGAGATATTCCATACAGGCATTCAACCCACTACGCGGTAGTTCAGGCGAAGGTAATCAGTCTCAGGGGTTTAGCAAGGGTCTTTCATAATTCAGAAAATTCGAATTGAATCATTAGCTTCGGGTGAGGTCTTGAAGAGCCTATGAAATAAGACTCTTGCTGTTAGCTCTGGAAAATTATTCTTCCTTAACTTGACCGCTAAGGACTTACATTCTTTCTGCAAAAGCGATTAGACCAACGACCAAGGAAATGGATGCAGGCTTTGACACCCGTTCCTTCGCCCCTGCATATGGAAAAGGATCCGCTCTTTCCGGGAGAACTGGGACTGACCTAACTTCCTATATGACAGGAAGACCCTCTATGCCAGTCCTACTACCAGAGTACGAACCAGACAAGGAATATCCCCTCCTCCAGTACTCAAAAAAAGACAAGCCGCTCTTGGAATTGAGTGAACTAGTTGAAAACTCCTTCGGACCCTTCCTTTGTCGTGGGCGTAGGAAAAAAATCCCATTCGACGAAGGTCACTTAGTACTACTTACTTTGCAGCGCGTACTCTAAGAAAGACAAGGGCAGCTAAGCCTTTTCCCTATACCCTACTCGATACACAACGGAAGTTTCCTTGAGCAGATATGGGTCGTCCGGTCCGAACCAACCCGAGGCGATTCCACTCCCTTTTTACTATGCTACGATCGGCCACTTCGGAATTGCGTGCGTGAAGCATATAGTTAGATCCGGCCGTAGGTCGTTAACATAGTGCCCCAATGGTGGAAGAACCGATCCATCGCGACAAAGCAGTTGGAATCTTGGAACCTGTCTTTGGGCTTTTAGCCCCGGGAATGCTGTCCTCTACAACCATCTAACCAGAGTTGGCACTCTTCTGTCTCTCAGGTGCTGCTAACGCCACGCCCTATAACAAACAGTCTTTCCAAAGAGAGCTCTTTCTGCTGCTACGGTCGGTCTCTCATCCCATACTTTCTCAGTCTTTTCTTCTATATCAAGCTCAAGGAAAGGGCCATGCCATCAGTAAGAAAGTAGGCTGTTCTCGAATAAGCGCTCTTTCCAATAGGTATAGTGGTCAATCTCTTGTATTGATCACCATATAATACCATAATTTATTAAATAGATTCAGTGGACGACCACGTCCCAACCAGAGCTATAAAGTCTTCGGTTAGGACATCTCTTATGAAGAAGTAAAGGGTAAATCTGCTACGCCCATTACCCCATAATACCTTGAAACGACTCTCCCCTTAAAAAGGGGGTATATCTGAATCAAGTCTTGCTACGTAAGCTGTGGATTAAACAAGAACTCTTGAAAGCAAGGGTGAAAAGCAGTGTTGAAACAAGCTTTTGAGCTCCAACTGAATCTAAGTAAACGAGGACAACTGGGTATGCAATCAACTATTGTTGGTTCTGAATCAACGGCCCGCTACCTCTACCTTTGCTTCTGGCTTTCCACAAGCTTCCTTGCTTTGTGCTGCTTCCAAAGAGACTGGTTTACGCGATACTGGTTAGGCAGGGTTTAGTCGATACGATACAGAGTTTCCGTAGCGTAGAGGAGCGGATTAGCGGCTGCAAGCTTGTAGGTTAGGCTGTTTAGTCGTCGATACAGGACAGGTTTTGGCGAAAACGCTACAAATCCTTTGCTTGAGGAAGTGTGCAATGTGCTCGGAGACGTGTTCCCGAGATCAATAGAGTTGGGAATGTGCCATTGATCTGGCTATGAGAAAAGTAGTGGAGAGAAAGACCTCAACCTCAGCTAACATCATATACGTCATTTATCGGTATGCAAGAAAAAGATAAGGAGTCCGTGAAGCTTAGCTACCTCTTTTCGGACTTGCTACCTTCGACTTGAAACGAATTGAGACATCTGCCATCTCCCATACGTAGCCTTTGTACCTCGACTACCAGCTCTTAACAACCGTCTTCTGCTTTCCAATGATCGGCGAGTGTTCTTGATTCGCAGGCTTGGTCTGCTTCTTGCGTCTCCTGCTGAGTCTCGTGCATCGGTTTATTGAAGAAGCCTGCCTATATTGATTGTATAGGACAGGAATGATGTGAAAAAGGAGCCTTGGAGCATACTTAATTTAATAATTCTGTGGATAGAAGGCGCCTTTCCGTAATTGATCAACAGCATACGCCCACGTGGGACCTGCGCGGGTGATTGGCGGATATTGCCTAGGGTTTTGAGCCGAATCTCTCCATTTCTGATTATGTGAAATACATAGGCAGGGTGTTCCTGCGGTATGCATAATAAGCAAATAGATGCTCGTTTTCAAGGAAAGCATACTTTAGCGCCGATACGGGTTCTCGAGTCATTCTATCTCAACACTTAAGAATAGAGCTAACTCGGGATTAGCAGGAGAAAGAGACGTTTCGAGACCATTAGTCTCTATCCAACTTCAAGCATGGCCTATTTAACATCGGGATCTTCGATACCTAATTCTAGTAAAGCCTTTTATAGGGAATCGTCAGATTTAACCTAAGAAAAAGGGGATTGAGGGGCTAGACCTTCTTCTGTTGGTCTTGGGTCTTTTTTCTTTCATTGAGGACGAGAAGTCTAATCACAGGAGCTGAAACAATAGAATTTCCCGAGGCTATCCCAGTTCCAGTTTCGCTAACACGAGGAAAGCTTGCTCATCAGAAGGCTTTTTGGCATAAATCTGTCTTCTTCCCCGGAAACTCTTCCTTATAGTCTACCTACGCAACTCTTTTGAAGTGAAGCAGGCTTCAAAGCTTTAAGGGCTAGGCTTGCTTCTTTAGCTTCCTTCCCGGCAAGTTGAGCAATCTTTCCGTCACTCTTGCTAGGGAGAATATAGGGCGTACTCCTATTACTATAGCTAATATCCGGATTACAAGACAACTATTGGAATCCCGTTTGCGAAGACTCTCAGGAGAGGTAATCTTCCAACAAAGAGAAAGAGAAGTCTGCCGTCCCATATAGCAGCAAAAGTGAACAAGAAGTAGTGACGTAAGAAGAGGTAAGGTGAAATCCTAGTCAAGTAAGCTACGTCTCATTGCTCAATCGTAGTACACCAAAACTAAGGATAGACAGGTTAAAGGTAAACTCAAGCCGATCAAAGGTGACTTTGTCAATCCTTGATGTAATTGCATTGCCCTCTCAGAGAGGGAAGGGAGAAAGAGTCTTTCGTTGACTGACTGGTCGTAGGTTCTCATCTCATGTGTTCTCTTCATTTGATCATTCTCATATCAGAAGACATTGAACTTTTGCCAATAGTACGAAAAAGAGTCTTATTAATAGCTTCAACAAAGCTCCATTCCTTAGAGCAAACAAGCTTCATGTTCTCCTGCTCGGAGAATGCTAAAACTGCGTATATTGAGACAAGAGCTTATTCTATCAAAGAGCGTATTCTCGGCATCAATCTTGCAATGATCTTTAATCTCATGACTGAAGTTGGCCATGAAGCCAGCAGAAGGGAACCGGGCCAAGCGTGGACAACGAAGTTGATTGTGTAGTTCCTGTTTACTATGGATAACTGGATAACTAAACAGACTCCGGGTGCTTACATAGTTCTGTCACATCAGCGGGCCATCTCTCAGGACTAAAGGGGGGGAGAGGAAAGTAAAGACCGGAACCCAGAACCACTTTTCGTTGAACTCTTTTATCGCTCATTCCAGATTCTCATAGGTTAGCATCTTGGCTCTCAACATCCTTTCGGGGTCGATATATTTGCTCAACCCTTGGGTTTCCGGTATCAAGGGCGGGATTTGACTAGTTGTTTCCATTGGTGAACTCAATATTTCATTCAAATAGAGTTGTTTTTCCATCTGTAAACAGGGAAAGAATGCATAGACGTTGGGACGTTGGAACCTCTTCGTCATGGGGAGGAAGAACTACTTTCTCTGTTCCCGGGGTCGAAGCTAGCATGGATGCCACTCCTGAAGCTAGAATACAATGAACATCGATATCTTCCTAACCAAGGTATGCTCACCTAGAATGAGCAAAAAGACAACTTTTCACATCTAGGGAGATACAAGTTTTCTAGTTTCGTGGAAGCTTTGCCGGGAAAATCCCAAAGACAACCTTTGTCATCTATATGCCGATCAGCTTTTTGTTGACTTGCATGTCTGCTCCTGGACTTTATTAGTTGCTCAACTTTGAATTGTTGCTCCTTTCCTCTAACCGGACAGGGATAAAGTGAGGATGCTGGTTCAGAACCCAGGTATGAAAGTTGGAGCCCATCAACATTCTAAATTAGAGTGGATCTCATTTCTGCCCTTAGCGCTTATGATTCATTCTTTTATTGCGCATCTTCTCATTGAGTGAGCTTTTTAGCTCTCAGCGTTCCCCTTTGGGTTGAAACTATGACCAAAACATAGGTTTATCGAAGAAAAGCGGGATTTCCCGCCTTTAAGAAATCATTGTTAACTCAACCTTTCACGAAAAGAGGTTGATTTGAAGTTTAGCTCAAAGAGCCGAAAACGGGCACAGAATGAGTTAATCAAGAAAGTTGGCCCCCTCCTCTGCGGAGACGCCGCTCTATCATCTACAGGATTCTTGAAATACTTAGTAGTTGGGAGCCTCATACGAGTCCCGAAGTAGACACCGAGTCTTCGCGGAGCATTTCCCTCTCCCGTTGGTCGAGCCTGTTTACACACCCTTCCTCCAAACCTAAGCAGTTCGCTAGGCAGAAAGGTTTGGAACCCTCTATAGAACCATCGCAGTTGAGCCGTTCAAACCAATATCTGGTACGAAGCTTGCTAGCTGGCTGGTGGTCTTGCTGCATCCCCTGAAGGAGAGGAGGCTAATCTATTCTTAAAAGAAGCTGGATCATCTGGAGTTAGATCCGCTGGAGTAGCTACTTACCTTACGGGTGTCCGAAGAAGTCTGTTGGTACAGATGTCATATGAGATGTGAAAGCGATTTCCGACTGAAAGACTACTAGTTGACTAAGAAGTAGAGCCGACTGTAACATCCGACCAGAGAGTTCCATCATGTAGCTGGGAAAGCAAAGAATGGAATGTCTGTTCTGTAACAAGCTTGATTTGATTATTCTTTTTCAAGAGCAAGCCATAAGGACTTTGTAGATCGCGAGAATGCATGTTCTGATGCTTGCATGGGTGAGAATCTGCTTCCAACAAATTTTCACAGAAGGGAGGTTAGCGGGATCCCTTAATCTGAGGAAATAAAAGAAGCTCGACCATGAAAAGGAGTGGAACCCTAGCAATAAGGATGACTCTCGAAAGCTTGCCACCCTTATTCCATTAGTGGGACTACGGCTGGCTCTTTCTCCTCAATCGGGGGGAATGCCATTCTTAAGATCTTTCGCTACCTTTCTTTCACAGGTGGCAGAATTCTAGACCATATAACCTTGCCAACTAAAGCGGACTACTCTATCGCAGTAAGGGCTTAAGCGATCGAAGTGACCTAACCTGGCTCCATCTAGAAGGGCCCTCGGTCCTCTATTTCGTCTTTGGAACTCCTCAAAGAGGCGGATAAAGCGCATCTGAGCGTCTTGTCCCACTCTTCCGATTACGGAGTGACTGATGGACGCCACTACGGGGTATTCAGTCCTTCATGGACGGATACATGGGCTACAAGAAAAAGTACAAGTACACAGTCACACTCCTTTAGAGATAAAAAGGTTCTGTTCTCCTGTACGGTAATACCATAAGTAAGTGAGTTCATAAAAATAGTCAGTTTGCTAATACAAATCTACTTTTTCGTATACCAATATACAGGAGATGGTTCTTTTTGATGAAAACTCTTCTATTATAGGGTCATAGACTCAGTTATACCTCGCCCAAGCCGCATGCACTGAGCTTGAGTTCCTAAGAATTCGCAGGTGAACTATATTTTTACACAGAATATTAGTTCATTTCCCCGGTAGGACAGTGCCTCTCATGGTTTGGGTTACTACCGGCAGGGGTATACATTAATAGAAGAGAGTGTTTTTACCTATCTTAACCTACGCATATGCTAAAAAACAAGCTAGGAAGAGATACGCTTTTTCACTATCTTAAACTACGCAAAAATGGGTAGGATCAGATACGCAAAATCCTCATCTTAACCTACGCTAAAACATGCAAGGAGAAGATACGCTAAATACTATGTCAAAAAGTCCAACAGGGTTAGAACATCATAAAATCCCATTTTTATTCTCAAAAAACTATAAAGAAATATCATGAACAATATAAGATCTATCTCTGCTAAGAAACATTTAGATGTATTAAAACTAACGGAGCAGTTTAGTAGTTTGAAGATACAACAGCTAGGTTGGCTGCCATCTTCGTCTAGTTCGGCTTCATCGTCTTCTTCTTCTTCGACAAATTCCTGCATGGATTCTCCCGTGTATTCAGTTAGTAAAAGAGTTTTAGATCGTTTTTATAAGAAAGAAAGTCAAAATTCAGATTTGACAGGACATGTGATTGAAAGAACTCGACCCGAGTTTATGAATATACCTACTAGTATATATGATATTGCTACTGCCATGTCTTCTGATTTCTTTTTAAGACTTCGTTTTCGTTTTTTACCAGGCCAGGATTCTTTTATTACCCAGAATTTGTGTTTGCCTAAAATGTTGGATAATCTAATTGATTTTAAAAACAAGCTAGGGTTATCTCAACTATCTAATGTTGGGTTATCTCCACTATCTAATGTTGGATTATCTCCACTATCTGGGCTGTCTCCACTAGCTGGGCAATCTCCACTAGCTGGTCAATCTCCACTACCATTCTCTCCACTATCTAATCATAGTCTAAAAAATCGAATTGCAGAGAAAGCATCTGCGATCTATTCTCGAATTTGGATTGAAGCTATTACATATCATAATGGGTATTATGGTCGATTCTTGATTCTTGTTCAATTGGGTCTTAAGTGTACTGTATGGTATGGTTTTCACCCTGGTGATGCACTAAGCATTCCAGCGGATGCATTATTGTTTCATCCCATAGATTCATACGATCGTTTTCTATACCAGCCTGAAATTCATGTTCAGCCGGGTTTTGAAAAACTCACATTAATTGAGAATGATGAGAATATCTTTCCTAAGTTAGCAGAAGCTTTTACGCGTGAGAAACCGCTTATTGATATCAAGATTCCAAATGCAAGCGGCAGTGTTTGTATGAGCGTCGGCCTCGGTTTAGCAATAGTGATATTACTATCATTGGGAATTAACCCAAGCGCAGATTTAAACGATATTACAGCCTAAAATGATGATTATGATCATAAGAAAGAAAATGTCAAGTAAAGGGGTTGGGAGTAGATTGGAAGGGCAAACACAGAAGAGATGCTATAGTCAGGGAAATATGCAACAATCAGAGAGTTGGAGTCGGAATAGATGGTACACATCAAGGAGGTCTAATATAGTAGGATCTATCAGAGAGTCTTTTTGTTCTTTAATTGGAGAGAGGAATAAGCTGCGGTATAGATTGTTTATTCTATCCTTAAATAGACGGAATCGTTTATTTAGACAGATCGATTTTAGATTAAGAAATCAGTATCTTGGAGAAGATTGTGTAACATCAGATTTCAAGGGGTTGTACATGCACAGGGTCATAGGAATGATATCAATGGAGTGGCATGCTCATAAGTGGCATAAAAGTCTGATTGATAGAGTACAAAGTATGGACGTAGCTTTAGCCTTTGTGAGGAACTATTTCTATAAACAACCTAAAGTGAAATTGTGGCGGTCTGGGGAACTAATGGAATTCCTAGATATAACCGCTCGTATTAGTAATAAGAGAAAAACATACTTCTTCTTTCTAATCTCTTTTGTAGCTTTATGGGCAACGGTCCCCCTGCAACTACTAGAATACGACCCAAGTATTATATTAAACCCTGAGATGATAGGAATACTACGAAAGGCGGTACTGCATGAAGGATGTCCTTATAAAGAAGTTAGTGATCTCGTAGTCACTGATATTACACAATGTACATGTGGAGATAATCCTCTTCACAGACTCCTATCAGAGGAATTTGTTCAAAACCGAGAATTGGAATCTACTAAGAGTATAGAAGTGATAGAAAAGAAAAGAGTATTCACTTTAGTACTTGCCATAAGTTCGGCAATACTTCTAACTATGCTTCATACTCAGGTTATAGTTCATTAATCTAATAAAAAAAGATAGAAGAATATTACAATGACGAGAATTCAAGTAGGAGGGGTCACCGAAGCGACGACTGTGGTCTTATACCGGAGTCGATGAAAAGAGTATTACAGGAATTGGCTTGATCTCATCCGATATGTCTGATAGGACCGTAGTGGGTTTCGTCCAGTGGATTGGGTAGCGGCATCGATCCTAGATTTCACACCCGGCAATCGTAGAGAAGACAGAGGCGGGGAAAGCTGCCTTATGTAGTTACCTGCTCTTTCATCGAGATTACCGAATTACGGTAGAAGATATAATAGAATTCGAGGAGCCTAAGCTGCATGAGCCAAGTAATCTCTTCAGCTAGAACACCTAACTAGGAATAGAATAAGAGTAGTAATCATCGTTTAGTAGATTCTTTTTTTCAGCGGCAGCTACCGAAACCTAAGACCAATGGCTTCAACAATAGGCGTTGACTCTTTAATAGCTATCGATTCTATAGCCGGTATCGAACACGTTTCCTACTTTCCGAAGGAGGTTTCCTTCTATTACCATTGGAACTGGGACACCCTACCTTAGACATGGGACTTGGATTGGACTTAGGCACAGGTCTTTGGAAGCAAGAGTTCTCAGGATCAATAGATCCCTTCACTGAGGATGTCTTTTCATTAGAATCTGCACACGCCCATTAAGAAGTCAACAAACAAAGTCGCTTCTTTGGAAGCCTCCCTTGTAATAAAGAGGGTTTAAGCCAAAGCTGCCTACATTCACAACAAGAGGAATATATTAAACATCAGCTTACAGGGCTTCCCGATAGAGAAAAGTCATCTTTGAAGCGGGAACGAACCTAAGGAACAACAAGAGGAGCTTATTATTTTCTTCTTTCTGAATATCAACATCCCTGTCAACTACCTTTCGCTTCTAGTATGACGTAGGTAAGGTTCTCACCCAGAGGCATTCAGAGAAAGGCATCAACTCCTTTCGGAAGACCTAACTAGGAATATAAGAAGGCTCGTTGAGACCTCTCACTAACGTTCGAGTCCCTGTAGCTTAATACATTCTTTCATCCCTGAGCGGAACTACCTTATCTTTGTTAGAGCCAACCTGGGACCATTCTTTCGAAGCAGCATACTTGCCATCCCGAAACAAGAGTAGGCTATTCTGAAAGCAGCCTTTTACGTCCAATCTGAGAAGCCACCCGAGAAAGAGATCTAAGTCATCTTTGAAGAAAGTCAAGCAGGAATAGCCTATCTTCTATCTAGCCTTGAGCCCGGTATCTTGATTGCTGCTACTTTGATTTAGCCCGAGCCGGTGCCGGGGCCAGCGTCTATTAAGAAGGGGATAGCCGGCTTATTTCGCTCCTAAATCCATTTAGCCTTTACCCGAAACACAGATGAATCCGCCCAATTAAGCCTAAAGTCCGACCTTGCAGTAGCGCTTTTCTTTAGTTTGACTTGAAGTCAACCGGGCTTTCCAATTAAACCACGAAGGGAGAGGGACTTTCTGGCCCACCTTAAATATCTGTCTCAGGGTCTCAGACTTTTATGCCAAACTCATAGCTTGCTGGCTTTAACCCAAGCTATACTTGATCTATCTCTTTCTTCTATTCGAGATGAGATCGCCAACAGAAAGAAGAGGGAGCCCAAAAGAGGATTCAACCTTCCCTTTAGATTAGACCCATGACCTAGGCTGGCCATCTATAACTCCTATAATAGAGCTTGATTGCTCGGCCGCGCCTACTCGGACTGGCATCGAGGATTCTGAACTTCGACTCCGAAGAGAGCTCTGATCTCACTTGCCACGAGCTCTTGCCTTGCTCTTAGGTTAGAGAATGAGAAAGATACAACATCGGCTGGACCAGGCCCACTTCACACGCGCACTGGTTCTTGAGGATGACTTCCCCCGTCCACGTATTTTAAAGAAGAGCGACTATTTGCCGCTGCTTCACTTTCTTTGCTTGCTTAGAAGGTTGGACATTCTCTGTCCTCTCTCTAGGCCAATGCACGCCAACGAACCTTTTGTGCATATAGCTGGCCTTGTTTAGAAATCTGCAATTCATTGAAAAAGACCGGTAAATGGAAACTCAACATGATCTCAAATAAGCCTCTTTCTTGATTGCAATGGTCGCGAAAAGAGAAGTCATCTGGACTGTTCCCTTCCTAGGTGGATAGAGGCACTTAAAGACTGAACTTCTCCTTTGATAGAAGGGATGATGGGCCGTAGTGCGTGGATTCAAAGCATCATAAGAGCAAACCGAACAAGCAAGAGACAAGAGCTTCTTCTCGGCATCCTTAAGAAGTCGATTCTCTTTCTGGGCTACTTTACTACGCTATTATTGTGAAAACATCAGGCACATTAAGAAGTTTTTTCTCTAGCCTTGAGGCGGTTCAATTGAATGGGAGTTCCTGGTATGACCTCCTAAAGTAAAGATTTTTTTGATCCTCGGAGTCAATCGATTCCTTAAGCCCGGGAAAGAATAATCCCAGTCGAGGGCCCTATTCCTACTGACTTTGCAGCGCTTACTCTAAGAGCGGCAACAGAAAGAGCTGTAACTCATACTCATACTGTCACAGAAAACAACTGGTTGAGCTCCTACTCTCACTGCGGTTACGAAGACAGCAACGGTCAAACAAGGAAAGAGTTCTTAGTCATCCAACAACGGTTACTGGAAAAGACTAGAACTGGAGGGTCATCAGTCCCAGAGCTCCTTTTCTTGCTAACTAGTTGTCCAATAACTATGCCAGTGGCTTGTCTTATTCCTTAGACTATTGGATTCACTCTAGCTGCCTATTCAATAGCAATTGATCTAAAAAGTCCCACAGGGATGAAAACCATATCATCATAAGAAGTGCCATTAGTAGAACCTTACGACTGGACCTGGAACAAGAGGGACAGCGGATCGAACAACAAGACGCGGACCGGTCATAGGAGCTTTATTCGATCGACTCTAAAATAAGGACTTCTCACTTGCGAGTTTCCGCAATAGGTCTCGTACCAGGCTAAAAAGTGAGAGTCTTGTGTATCTGGAAAAGTCGTACCTGGCAGAATGCATTTCAAGGCCTGGCCTGGGCTAACCATTGCTTTTGTTGTGTAGGAAGGGGTAGGCAGGGTACTCGTTTAGTTCCCTAGCTGTTATTGGTGATAGATAGGAGGAAGGCAGAAGTCGCTATTCCCCACTATCCAGTAAGCATCTGTAGCGTTAGTACCTTCCTTGATTCTGTGTACCTGACTCACAGGAATGTATTGTTCTGATCCCCTAACTTGGACTTTTTTGGGCATCTATGTGGGCGGTGGTTTAGCCCGATCGGATTGGCCTTCGTCTTTCCATTCATCTGTCTCGCCGGAATGGTCTTGAGCTTGTGAACCTAAGCCTGATCTTCGTTCTGCTTTCAGTCTTTCCGTTTCTTTTGTCCATTCAGAGCGAGCTCTTTCCAACCATTCACTAGCTCTTTCTCTGTCCCAGCAAGTTGGAGTAGGAAGCATCAAGGAAAGCAACTGTGCCTGAGAAGAAAGAAAGAGATATTGATTTTGAACAACCTTTAAGAGATAGGGGGTGCCACAAGCCTAAGCCCCCGACAGAGAGTATGGATCACGATGTCTCAAAAATGCGTCTTGCTTAGGTTGAAGCAAATGCCTGTATAGTTGCTGTTCTTATGCCGCTATTAATAGATCAAACGCTCTTCTTTCTCTGATCTTTCGGAGTCCTTAGTCGAGTCAGATCTGCACCGCAGGTTAATCTCTCGTTTTGGAAAGCAGACTTTAGGCTATAGAAGGAAAATCAATAGACTGGCTTTGAATAGCCCATTGCATTGAATAGCCCAGAGGAAGAGGTCTATGAATATCCCAGTTTAAGTAGAGAGGAAGAAAAGCAAAGAGTAGATCAAGACTTCGATCGCCAGTGGCAGGGGAGGCACTAGACTTTGCTAAACAAAGAAGGTGCCAAAGAGTAATAGAGCCAGCTAAAGAAAGAGTTCCAACCCCTCAGCAGCAAGTGATTCCGGTTCGAACATCAATCAATAGAAGTAGGAGCAGCACGATTAAACCACCCGCCCGTTTGAAGCGAAAAACATCGACTTTCTCAAATCTTCTCGTTCAAATCTGACTTCATCGAATAGAAACCTTCTTTTGCATCCTCAAAATATGAGTTTGATCCTGTAGGTTTATATCCCTCGTCAATGCCTTATAAGCCCTTCTATCTATCCCTCTCTTTCTAGTAGCTAGCTATCGCTTCCTCTAGTAGCTCGGTTGTTAGGTAGCTGCTTCCTATCCTAGTAATAGTAGTTCTCTTCTTTCTTAAGGCTTTTTGCTTGTGCTCTAGACGTTCATAAGAACCAGTGAATCGAAGTCCCTCCTCGCGGATGGTTTTTCTTACTGCTTTTAGGTTTGAATTCCTTTCCTTGCCTTGTCGTTAATAGTGAAATTACTCTACTCTTGTAATTGTAACTCTTCCTTAGGATCGAAAGGGATTCCAGGTATATTTCGAAGGCTAACTGAACTAAACGAGCCATCGAGAACGAGCTGTAAGTTAAGGGGAGGATGCTGCTTCTTCCTAGCCTGTGAGTTCTCCTGCTGGTGGAGCGAGTGCTTTGCTTTCTTTGTTGTGCACATGTATTATCATTCATTCATATATATAAATACAACACCCATGAAACCCTAAAGTAAAGGGTTATCGTGAATTCCCTCATCTTTAGGGAATAGTTGAAGCTGAAAGGGGTAAAAGTTAGACTTTTTGGCCATCACTTCCGACTGCCCGAGCTAATGATAGAGGCAAGAACACCTTCCGACCAGGCCTTACTATAACCAACCTCACAGATCCAACTCAATCTTTTACACCGATGTATCGTACTCTCTCGACCAGGTCATCAAAATGCTAAATCTTTCCGAAGTGAGAGAAGGAGGGAAGGCGCGCTACAACTAACATAACAGCCAGCTGAAAAACGTTAGCTAGCTAGGCTAGCGCGCAATGGCTTTCTCTGATTCTGATAGGAGCTCGCTTCTTCAAGCTCCGCCCAACCTATACAAGGTGTTGCTCGCTTTCTCTGAGCCACTAGTGGCTTATGTAGTGGTCGGCATTCCTACGTGCTCCTCCTTGCCCCCCTACTTAAGAATCCAAAGGTGGCCTTTGGATGTTGTCGTGACGCTTTGGTAACAAAGGTTACCGAGGTCTAGGTTTATGGATGGATTCAGTCAGCGAAAGTCCATCAAACTCAATCAATATTAACAAGATGTCGTGACCGCTTAGGCTTGGTTTATTTTGTCAGAAAATAAAGTAGGTTTCTGGGGTTCATTGATTAGTACACCCCCGGTGCTGGTAAGGTCGGGACCGTGGTCGTCCGTCTCCGGTTTGCCGGCCGATAAGATCTCTGAGATTGACCAGCCAGCTGAGTTGGTTTGGCTATTCTTTTCTATTGAAAAGGAGTCAGCTGTCTGCGCGAGTCACCTTCTTATAGGCTCCGCTGGACGACACGGCATTTTCGTTCAAATATAGGCCGGCCGTACTTGTGATGGTTCCCAAGGATTCAATATGACCACTTAGGTCTACGTTGCCACGATATTGTTCTATGGAAGCGGGCGGGCTGTTTAGAAGCTCGGCCCGGTTTTTTTGGTGTCGTAGGGGAGGGATTGACCTTTCTAACGCATATTCAGTCGTACCGGCATGGCCCCACTGATTTGTTTTCGATCAGAGCATCAAGCAGCGCAACCCGGTTCTACTTGACTAAGCCCGTGCTCCTCCAAGGAGGGAGTTTGCTTTACCCAACTCCCTTTTTGATAACAAGGCAGAAAGCCCCTACCGGACACTCATTTAGTTTCGAATGAAGAATGAAGAGTGCCCTAGCAAGCACCTACTTCTATAAATAGAAAAAAGCGAGACTTTACTAAACAAGCAAGAAAAGCCCTTTCTATCTTATTAGTCAAGCGCTAACGCGCCCAAACTAAAGCGCTAA